AAAGACTTAGTCCTAACCTTACTGTTGGTTGTTGCTAAATATATACATGCAAGTATCCGCATCCCAGTGCAAATGCCCCGGGTACCCTGATCCAGGTCGACGGGAGCGGGCATCAGGCACACCATAACTGTAGCCCAAGACGCCTAGCAATTGCCACACCCCCACGGGTATTCAGCAGTAATTAATATTAAGCAATGAGTGAAAACTTGACTTAGTTATAGCAACCCAGGGTCGGTAAATCCTGTGCCAGCCACCGCGGTCATACAGGAGACCCAAACTAACTTTATAACGGCGTAAAGAGTGGTCACATGTTATCCTAGTAGCTAAGATTAAAAAGCAACTGAGCTGTCATAAGCCCAAGATGCCTATAAGGCCTCCATTCAAAGAAGATCTTAGACAAACGATTAATTGAACTCCACGAAAGCCAGGGCCCAAACTGGGATTAGATACCCCACTATGCCTGGCCCTAAATCTTGATGCTCGATCTTACCGGAGCATCCGCCCGAGAACTACGAGCACAAACGCTTAAAACTCTAAGGACTTGGCGGTGCCCCAAACCCACCTAGAGGAGCCTGTTCTGTAATCGATGATCCACGATACACCTAACCATTTCTTGCCAAAACAGCCTATATACCGCCGTCGCCAGTTCACCCGGCATGAAGGCCCAACAGTGAGCGCAATAGCCCAACTACGCTAACAAGACAGGTCAAGGTATAGCCTATGGAATGGAAGCAATGGGCTACATTTTCTACACTAGAACATACGGCAAAGGGGACTGAAACGACCCCTAGAAGGAGGATTTAGCAGTAAAAAGGGAGAATCGAGCCCTTTTTAAGACGGCTCTGGGACACGTACATACCGCCCGTCACCCTCCTCAAAAGCGACCAATCGCCCAATAACTAATACGCTACCCAGCTAAAGAGGAGGTAAGTCGTAACAAGGTAAGTGTACCGGAAGGTGCACTTAGACAACCAAGACGTAGCCTTAAACAAAGCACTCAGCTTACACCTGAGAGATGTCTGCTCACACCAGATCGTCTTGATGCCAAATTCTAGCCCAATATACCTGACCTGGAATAACAAAGCCATTACCCAAACCATAACTAAAGCATTTACTAGTCTTAGTATAGGCGATAGAAAAGACACCATTGGAGCGATAGAGACTACGTACCGTAAGGGAAAGATGAAATAACAGTGAATAAAGTAAGCTAAAAACAGCAAAGATCAGCCCTTGTACCTTTTGCATCATGGTCTAGCAAGAAAAACCAAGCAAAATGAATTTAAGTTTGCCATCCCGAAACCCAAGCGAGCTACTTGCGAGCAGCTAATTTGAGCGAACCCGTCTCTGTTGCAAAAGAGTGGGACGACTTGCTAGTAGAGGTGAAAAGCCAACCGAGCTGGGTGATAGCTGGTTGCCTGTGAAACGAATCTAAGTTCACTCTTAATTCTTCTCTAAGGAAGACTCATAAAACCCTAATGAAGCGAATTAAGGGCAATTTAAAGGAGGTACAGCTCCTTTAAAAAAGAATACAATCTCCACGAGCGGATAAACAACCATAGCCAAAACTTACTGTGGGCCCTCAAGCAGCCATCAACAAAGAGTGCGTTAAAGCTCTAAATGCCAAAAATCCAAAAACATAGTGACTCCCTCACCATTAACAGGCTAACCTATCAACATATAGGAGAATTAATGCTAGAATGAGTAACCAGGGTACTTCCCTCTTCGACGCAAGTTTACATCAGTACATTATTAACAAGCCCCCATATACGACAAATCAAACAAGCACAGTATTAATTATCTTGTTGACCCGACAGAGGAGCGTCCATTAAGAAAGATTAAAACCTGTAAAAGGAACTAGGCAAACCCGTCAAGGCCCGACTGTTTACCAAAAACATAGCCTTCAGCAAACCAATGACAAGTATTGAAGGTGATGCCTGCCCGGTGACTTAACGTTTAACGGCCGCGGTATCCTAACCGTGCAAAGGTAGCGCAATCAATTGTCCCATAAATCGGGACTTGTATGAATGGCTAAACGAGGTCTTAACTGTCTCTTACAGGAAATCGGTGAAATTGATCTCCCTGTGCAAAAGCAGGGATAAACCCATAAGACGAGAAGACCCTGTGGAACTTCAAAAACAGCGGCCACCCCAAAATACCTCCTTCCCCCACTTCGGGCTTACTAACTCACGGGAGACTGGCTCGCATTTTTTCGGTTGGGGCGACCTTGGAGCAAAACAAAACCTCCAAACACTAGACCACATATCTAGACCAAGAGCTACGACTCGACGTGCAAATAGCACCCAGACCCAATACAATTGATCAATGGACCAAGCTACCCCAGGGATAACAGCGCAATCTCCTCCAAGAGCCCATATCGACGGGGAGGTTTACGACCTCGATGTTGGATCAGGACATCCTAGTGGTGCAGCCGCTACTAAGGGTTCGTTTGTTCAACGATTAACAGTCCTACGTGATCTGAGTTCAGACCGGAGCAATCCAGGTCGGTTTCTATCTATGATGAACTCTTCCCAGTACGAAAGGATAGGAAAAGTAAGGCCAATACTACAGGCAAGCCTTCGCTTTAAGTGATGAAATCAACTAAACCACAAAAAGCTATCAAACACCCACCCAAATCCTAGAAAAGGACCAAGCTAGCGTGGCAGAGCTCGGCAAATGCAAAAGGCTTAAGTCCTTTAAATCAGAGGTTCAAATCCTCTCCCTAGCTTACTTCCTTTTTCTCCACCTCCCCCACATGATCCACTACCCACTATTAATTAACCTCATCATAGCCTTATCCTATGCCGTTCCGATTCTAATCGCAGTGGCCTTTCTAACACTAGTAGAACGCAAAATCTTAAGCTACATGCAAGGCCGAAAAGGACCAAACATTGTGGGCCCCTTTGGACTACTACAACCTCTAGCAGACGGAGTGAAGCTATTTATCAAAGAACCAATTCGCCCATCCACATCCTCTCCGATCATGTTCATCACCACTCCCATACTGGCCCTTCTATTAGCAATTTCAATTTGAATACCACTCCCAATCCCATTCTCCCTGACAGATCTAAATCTAGGCCTACTCTTCATACTCGCCATATCAAGCCTAGCAGTATACTCTATCCTATGATCAGGATGGGCCTCAAACTCGAAGTACGCCCTAATTGGGTCATTACGGGCGGTCGCCCAAACTATCTCATATGAAGTCACACTAGCAATTATCCTGTTATCAATCATCCTACTCAGCGGCAGCTACACCTTGAACACTCTAGCAACCACCCAAGAACCCCTCTACCTTATCTTCTCCTGCTGACCCCTAGCTATAATATGATACGTCTCTACATTAGCCGAAACTAACCGAGCCCCATTCGACCTAACAGAAGGGGAATCAGAACTAGTCTCTGGATTCAATGTTGAATACGCAGCAGGCCCTTTCGCCCTCTTCTTCTTAGCCGAATACGCCAACATCATACTCATGAACACAATAACAGCTATTCTATTCTTCAACCCCAGTCTACTTAACCCGCCCCAAGAACTATTCCCCGCCGTACTGGCAACAAAAGTACTATTACTATCAGCAGGATTCCTATGAATTCGAGCCTCCTACCCACGATTCCGATACGACCAGCTAATGCACTTGTTATGAAAAAACTTCCTCCCTCTTACGCTAGCCCTATGCCTGTGACACACCAGCATACCAATCTGCTACGCAGGGCTACCCCCTTACCTAAGACTGCCCGGAAATGTGCCTGAATCTAAGGGTCACTATGATAAAGTGAACATAGAGGTATACCAACCCTCTCATTTCCTATAGCTTAGAAAAGCAGGAATTGAACCCGCACTAGAGAGATCAAAACCCTCCATACTCCCATTTATATTATTTTCTAGCAGGGTCAGCTAAACAAGCTATCGGGCCCATACCCCGAAAATGATGGTTCAACCCCTTCCCCTGCTAATGAACCCCCAAGCCAAACTAATATTTGCCCTAAGCCTATTACTAGGAACAACCATTACCATCACGAGCAACCACTGAATCGTAGCCTGAGCTGGACTCGAAATCAACACCCTATCCATTCTACCACTTATCTCAAAGTCCCACCACCCACGAGCCATTGAAGCCGCAACTAAATACTTTATAACCCAAGCAACCGCCTCAGCCCTAGTCCTATTCTCCAGCATAACTAATGCCTGACACACTGGACAATGAGACATCACCCAAATAACGCACACAACCTCATGCTTAATCCTAACCTCAGCCATCGCCATAAAACTAGGAATAGTGCCATTTCACTTCTGATTTCCAGAGGTCCTTCAAGGATCCCCCATTATTACCGGTCTTATTCTGTCCACTGTCATAAAACTCCCCCCCATCACACTACTATACATGACATCCCACTCACTGAACCCAACACTACTAACCCTGATAGCCATCATATCTGCAGCCTTAGGAGGATGAATAGGACTTAACCAAACACAGGTCCGAAAAATCTTAGCATTCTCCTCCATCTCACACCTAGGATGAATAGCTATCATTATCCCATTCAGCCCAAAACTCACTATACTAAATTTCTACCTATATGTCCTAATAACCTCAGCCGTTTTCCTCACCATAAACACAGTCAAAGTACTGAAGCTGTCAACTCTAATAACCTCATGAACAAAAGCACCATCACTAAATACAATGCTACTACTAACCCTACTCTCACTAGCAGGCTTGCCTCCTCTAACAGGCTTCCTACCCAAATGACTCATTATCCAAGAACTAACTAAACAAAGTATAGCCCCAACAGCTATTATAATCTCACTGCTATCCCTACTCGGACTATTCTTCTACCTACGTCTCGCATACTGTGCAACTATCACACTTCCCCCACACACAACAAACCACATGAAACAGTGACATACCCACAAGCCAACCAGCACCTTAATCGCCATCTCAATCGTCATATCTACCATACTTCTTCCAATCTCCCCTATAATCTCTACCATTTTATAAGAAACTTAGGATTATTTTAAACCGAAGGCCTTCAAAGCCTTAAAAAAGAGTTAAACTCTCTTAGTTTCTGCTAAGACCCGCAGGACATTACCCTGCATCTCCTGAATGCAACCCAGATACTTTAATTAAGCTAGGGCCTTATCAGCCTACTAGACAGATGGGCTTCGATCCCACAACTCTATAGTTAACAGCTATATGCCCTAACCAACAGGCCTCTGCCTAAGACCCTGGCACGCATCAACGCACATCAATGAGCTTGCAACTCACCATGAATTTCACCACAGGGCCGATAAGAAGAGGAATTGAACCTCTGTAAAAAGGACTACAGCCTAACGCTTATACACTCAGCCATCTTACCTGTGACATTCATTAATCGATGATTATTCTCAACAAACCACAAAGACATCGGTACCCTATACCTAATCTTCGGCGCATGAGCCGGTATAGTAGGTACCTCGCTCAGCCTCCTAATCCGAGCAGAATTAGGCCAACCTGGTGCCCTACTTGGAGACGACCAAATCTACAATGTAGTAGTTACAGCCCATGCTTTCGTAATAATCTTCTTCATAGTTATACCAATCATGATTGGAGGATTCGGAAACTGACTAGTTCCTCTAATAATCGGTGCCCCAGACATAGCATTCCCACGAATAAACAACATAAGCTTCTGACTACTCCCCCCATCATTCCTTCTACTCCTAGCCTCATCCACAGTAGAAGCAGGAGTAGGAACCGGATGAACTGTATACCCGCCTCTAGCCGGAAACCTAGCACACGCTGGGGCCTCTGTAGACCTAGCTATTTTCTCCCTCCATCTAGCAGGAATTTCCTCAATCCTAGGTGCAATCAACTTTATCACTACAGCAATCAACATAAAACCTCCTGCCCTATCACAATACCAAACACCACTATTCGTCTGATCAGTATTAATTACCGCGGTTCTTCTTCTCCTATCACTACCCGTACTAGCCGCTGGCATCACTATGCTACTCACAGACCGCAACCTAAACACCACCTTCTTCGACCCGGCTGGAGGAGGAGATCCAGTACTTTACCAACACCTATTCTGATTTTTCGGGCACCCAGAAGTCTATATCCTAATCCTACCAGGATTTGGAATCATCTCACACGTTGTAACCTACTACTCAGGCAAAAAAGAGCCATTCGGATACATGGGCATAGTTTGAGCTATGCTCTCCATCGGATTCCTAGGATTCATCGTATGAGCACATCACATATTTACAGTCGGTATGGATGTAGACACCCGAGCCTACTTCACATCAGCCACTATAATCATTGCCATCCCCACCGGAATTAAAGTATTCAGCTGACTAGCCACCCTGCATGGCGGAATCATTAAATGAGACCCCCCTATACTATGAGCACTAGGATTCATCTTCTTATTCACCATCGGAGGACTAACCGGAATTGTCCTAGCAAACTCCTCCCTAGACATCGCCCTACACGACACCTACTACGTAGTAGCTCACTTCCACTATGTCCTATCCATAGGAGCAGTATTTGCAATCCTAGCAGGCTTCACACATTGATTCCCCCTATTTACAGGGTACACACTCCACCACACATGAGCTAAAATTCACTTCGGGGTAATATTTGTAGGTGTAAACCTCACCTTCTTCCCCCAACACTTCCTAGGACTAGCAGGCATGCCACGCCGATACTCGGACTACCCAGACGCCTACACTCTATGAAACACTATCTCTTCAGTAGGATCATTAATCTCAATAACAGCCGTAATTATACTAATCTTCATTATCTGAGAAGCATTCGCATCCAAACGCAAAGCCTTCCAACCAGAGCTAACAAGCACTAACATTGAATGAATCCACGGCTGCCCTCCCCCATTCCACACCTTTGAAGAACCAGCCTTTGTGCAAGTACAAACACAAGAAAGGAAGGAATCGAACCCCCATATGTTGGTTTCAAGCCAACCGCATATAAACCACTTATGCTTCTTTCTCGCAAGGGATGTTAGTAAAACAATTACATAGCCTTGTCAAGGCTAAATCACAGGTGAAACTCCTGTACGTCCCAAAACCCAAGCATGGCCAACCACATACAATTTAGCTTTCAAGACGCCTCATCCCCTATTATAGAAGAACTAACACAATTCCATGATCATGCCCTAATAGTCGCTCTAGCCATTTGCAGCTTAGTCCTATACCTCCTAACATTAATACTTACAGGAAAACTAACGGCCAACACAGTCGACGCACAGGCAATCGAATTAGTCTGAACAATCCTACCAGCCATAGTCCTAATCGCACTCGCTCTACCATCACTACGAATCCTATATCTAATAGACGAAGTCAACCAACCAGACCTAACCCTAAAAGCCATCGGACACCAATGATACTGAAGCTATGAGTACACTGACTTTAAAAACCTCACATTCGACTCCTACATAACACCTACCACAGATCTACCAATAGGACACTTTCGACTCCTAGAAGTAGACCACCGCGTAATCGTACCCACAGAGTCCACTGTCCGAGTTATCGTAACAGCTAACGACGTTCTACACTCATGGGCTGTCCCAAGCCTAGGAGTAAAAACTGACGCAATCCCAGGACGCCTAAACCAAACTTCATTCGTAGCCTCACGACCAGGGGTTTACTATGGACAATGCTCAGAAATCTGCGGAGCAAACCACAGCTTCATACCAATCGTAGTAGAAGCCACCCCCCTGGCCAGCTTCGAGAACTGATCTTCCACAATATCATCCTAATCATTAAGAAGCTATGAAACAGCACTAGCCTTTTAAGCTAGAGAAAGAGGGAGCACACCCCCTCCTTAATGACATGCCACAACTAAACCCCTCTCCCTGATTTTTTATCATGCTCATTTCCTGATCAACATTCTCCCTGATTATCCAAGCCAAAATCATAACATTCTTATCAACAAACCCCCCATCCAACAAGGCACTAACTCCCCCAACCACATCCCCTTGAACCTGACCATGAACCTAAGCTTCTTTGACCAATTCTCAAGTCCCTCCCTACTAGGAATCCCCCTAATCCTAATCTCAATAACATTCCCAGCCCTCCTGCTACCATCGATAAACAATCGATGGGTCACCAACCGACTATCAACACTCCAACTATGGCTAGTCAACCTAATTACAAAACAACTGATAACCCCACTAAATAGCAAAGGACACAAATGAGCCCTAATCCTAACCTCTCTAATAATATTCCTTTTACTGGTCAACCTACTAGGCCTCCTCCCATATACTTTTACCCCAACCACACAACTATCAATAAATCTAGCCCTAGCTTTCCCCCTGTGACTCGCCACCCTACTCACTGGATTACGAAACCAACCATCAATCTCCCTAGGGCATCTTCTACCTGAAGGCACCCCAACACCATTAATCCCAGCCCTTGTCCTAATCGAAACAACAAGCCTCCTCATCCGACCCCTAGCGCTAGGCGTACGGCTAACAGCAAACCTAACAGCGGGACATCTCCTCATCCAACTTATCTCTACAGCCACAGTAGCCCTATTCTCAACGATACCAATAGTCTCCCTATTAACTCTCATAGTCTTATTCCTACTAACTATCCTAGAAGTAGCAGTAGCCATAATCCAAGCCTACGTTTTCGTTCTACTACTAAGCCTATACCTACAAGAAAACATTTAACCCTCAATGGCTCACCAAGCACATTCATACCACATAGTAGACCCAAGCCCATGGCCAATCTTAGGAGCAGCCGCTGCTCTTCTAACCACCTCAGGCCTAACCATATGATTCCACTACAACACCCCATACCTCCTAGTCATAGGACTACTCTCCACCATCCTAGTGATATTCCAATGATGACGAGATATCGTGCGAGAAAGCACATTCCAAGGCCACCACACTCCAACAGTCCAAAAAGGACTGCGCTATGGTATAGTACTATTCATCACTTCCGAAGCCTTCTTCTTCCTAGGCTTTTTCTGAGCTTTCTTCCACTCAAGCCTAGCCCCAACCCCAGAACTGGGAGGACAATGACCACCCGTCGGGATTAAACCCCTAGACCCAATAGACGTACCTCTGCTAAACACCGCCATCCTGCTGGCCTCAGGAGTTACCGTTACATGAGCCCACCACAGCATCACAGAGGCCCGACGAAAACAAGCAATCCACGCCCTAACCCTGACAGTCCTCCTAGGGTTTTACTTCACCGCTCTACAAGCCATAGAATACTACGAAGCACCCTTCTCCATCGCAGATGGAGTATACGGATCTACATTCTTCGTCGCCACTGGATTCCACGGCCTGCACGTAATCATTGGATCAACATTCCTACTAGTCTGCCTCTTACGCCTAATCAAATACCATTTCACATCAAACCACCACTTTGGCTTCGAAGCAGCAGCCTGATACTGACACTTCGTAGATGTCGTATGACTATTCCTGTACATCTCTATCTACTGATGAGGTTCTTACTCTTCTAGTATACTCAATACAATCGACTTCCAATCCTTAGAATCTGGTTTAAACCCAGAGAAGAGTAATAAACATAATCACATTTATAATTATACTATCCTTAACCCTAAGCATCATCCTAACCGCACTAAACTTCTGGCTAGCCCAAATAACCCCAGACTCAGAAAAGCTCTCCCCATACGAATGCGGCTTTGACCCCCTAGGCTCCGCCCGACTACCATTCTCCATCCGATTCTTCCTAGTAGCAATCTTATTCCTACTATTCGACCTAGAAATCGCCCTCCTTCTTCCTCTACCTTGAGCAACCCAACTTCAAACCCCCATAAACACATTAATCTGAACTTTCACCCTAATCCTACTACTCACTGTCGGACTCGTATACGAATGAACTCAAGGAGGACTAGAATGAGCAGAATAAACAGAAAGTTAGTCTAATAAAGACAGTTGATTTCGGCTCAACAGATTATAGCCCAAACCCTATAACTTTCTTAATGACAGCCCTTAACTTAAGCTTCTATTCAGCCTTCACCCTAAGCAGCCTAGGCCTAGCCTTCCATCGCACCCACCTAATCTCAGCCCTACTATGCCTGGAGAGCATAATACTATCAATATACGTCGCCCTATCAATATGACCTATCCAAATGCAAGCAGCATCCCCCACCCTACTCCCTATCCTTATACTAACCTTTTCCGCCTGTGAAGCAGGCACCGGACTAGCCCTACTCGTCGCCTCCACACGAACCCACGGCTCTGACCACTTACACAACTTCAACCTTCTACAATGCTAAAAATCCTAATACCAACCATCGCGCTCCTCCCTCTAGCACTATTCTCCCCCCACAAATTCTTATGAACCAACACCACCACATACAGCCTACTAATTGCCGCCATCAGCCTGCAATGACTAACTCCAACATACTTCCCAAACAAACATTTAACCTCCTGAACATCAATTGATCAAATTTCCGCCCCTCTACTAGTTCTATCGTGCTGACTTCTCCCCCTAATACTGATAGCAAGCCAAAACCACCTAGAACAAGAGCCCCCCATTCGTAAACGAGTCTTTATCACAACGGTAATCGCAGTTCAACCATTCATTCTCTTAGCCTTCTCAGCCTCAGAACTAATATTATTCTATATCGCATTCGAAGCCACCCTAATCCCAACCCTAGTACTTATTACCCGATGAGGAAATCAACCTGAACGACTAAGCGCCGGAATCTACCTACTATTTTACACACTCGCCAGCTCACTCCCCTTACTTATCGCTATCCTACATCTACACAACCAAATAGGCACTCTATACTTCCCAATGCTTAAGCTCTCACACCCAACAATATCCCCTTCTTGAACAGGGACAATGTCAACTCTAGCCCTCCTAATAGCTTTCATAGTAAAAGCCCCTCTATACGGCCTACACCTGTGACTCCCTAAAGCCCATGTAGAAGCTCCAATTGCAGGATCCATACTACTTGCCGCCTTACTACTAAAACTAGGAGGCTATGGAATCATACGTATAACCATTTTCACGGACCTCTCATCCAGCAACCTACACTACCCCTTCATCACACTAGCACTATGAGGGGCCCTAATAACCAGCGCAATCTGCCTACGCCAAATCGACCTAAAATCCCTCATCGCCTACTCATCAGTCAGCCACATGGGCCTTGTTATCGCCGCAACCATAATCCAAACCCAGTGATCATACTCAGGAGCAATAATCCTAATAATCTCCCACGGACTAACCTCCTCAATACTATTCTGCCTAGCTAACACCAACTACGAACGCACCCACAGCCGAATTCTACTATTGACACGAGGTGTACAACCCCTCCTACCCCTCATAGCCACCTGATGACTTATAGCAAACCTAACAAATATAGCACTGCCACCAACAACAAACCTCATAGCAGAACTAACCATCGTAGTAGCCCTGTTCAATTGATCCGCACTAACAATCATTCTCACAGGCACAACAATTCTGCTAACAGCTTCATACACTCTATATATACTAATCACAACACAACGAGGCATCTTACCATCCCACATCACATCAATCCAAAACTCCTCTACACGAGAACACCTACTCATAGCCCTACACATAATCCCAATAGTCCTCCTCATCCTCAAACCTGAACTCATTTCAGGCACCCCTATATGCAAGTATAGTTTAATCAAAACATTAGACTGTGATTCTAAAAATAGAAGTTAAACTCTTCTTACCTGCCGAGGGGGAGGTTCAACCAACAAGAACTGCTAACTCTTGCATCTGAGTCTAAAAACCTCAGCCCCCTTACTTTCAAAGGATAATAGTAATCCAATGGCCTTAGGAGCCACCCATCCCGGTGCAAATCCAGGTGAAAGTAATGGACCTACCACTAGTCCTAACCACCCTAACACTACTCACCCTAGCAACACTATCCACTCCCATCATCCTACCACTTCTAATGACTAACCCAAACAACAACCCAACAACCATCACCAACACAGTGAAAACCTCCTTCCTAATAAGCCTAATCCCTATGTCAATCCACATCTATACAGGAACAGAAAGCTTAACTACCTCATGGGAATGAAAATTCATTATAACCTTCAAAATTCCAATCAGCCTAAAAATAGACTTCTATTCTCTAACATTCTTCCCTATCGCCCTATTTGTATCATGGTCCATCCTACAATTTGCAACATGATACATGGCCTCAGACCCACACATTACTAAATTCTTTTCACATCTCCTACTATTCCTAATCGCCATATTAATCCTAATTGTAGCCAACAACCTATTCGTACTGTTCATCGGATGAGAAGGAGTAGGAATTATATCCTTCCTACTAATCAGCTGATGACATGGCCGAGCAGAAGCCAACACCTCCGCCCTACAAGCCGTCTTATATAACCGAATCGGAGACATCGGACTCATTCTCTGCATAGCATGACTAGCTCACTCCTCAAACACCTGAGAATTACAACAACTCTACTACCCAACCCAAACCCCAACCCTCCCCCTTCTAGGACTGATCTTAGCAGCAACAGGCAAATCCGCCCAATTCGGCCTCCACCCCTGACTTCCAGCTGCCATAGAAGGCCCAACCCCAGTCTCCGCCCTACTACACTCCAGCACAATAGTTGTCGCAGGAATCTTCCTTCTAATCCGAACTCACCCAATATTTAGCAACAACCAAACAGCTCTAACCCTATGCCTATGCCTAGGAGCCATATCCACACTATTCGCCGCTACATGTGCCCTCACCCAAAACGATATCAAAAAGATCATTGCCTTCTCCACCTCCAGTCAGCTGGGGCTAATGATAGTCACCATCGGGCTCAACCTTCCACAACTAGCCTTCCTCCACATTTCAACCCATGCATTCTTCAAAGCCATATTATTCCTATGCTCGGGATCAATCATCCACAGCCTTAATGGAGAACAAGACATTCGAAAAATAGGAGGACTACAAAAAATACTACCAACAACCACTTCTTGCCTCACCATCGGAAACCTAGCCTTAATAGGAACCCCATTCCTTGCAGGATTCTATTCAAAAGACCAAATTATTGAAAGCTTAAACACTTCCTACCTAAACGCATGAGCCCTGCTACTAACACTACTAGCCACAACATTCACCGCAGCATACACGATTCGCATAACCGTGCTAGTACAAACAGGATTCACCCGAATCCCCCCCTTAACCCCAATAAACGAAAACAACCCTGCAGTCACTTCTCCATTAACCCGTCTCGCCCTAGGAAGCATCACTGCAGGATTCGTCATTACCTCATACATTCCACCCGCAAAAACCCCACCAATAACTATACCACTTTCAATCAAAATTACTGCCCTAGTAGTCTCCGCCCTAGGAATTGCCATCGCACTAGAAATCTCAAAAATATCCCAAACCCTCATCCTCACAAAACAAAGTCAAACCTACAACTTCTCAATCTCCCTGGGATACTTTAATCCACTAACACACCGATTCAACATGAAAAACTTCCTGGCAGCAGGCCAAAACATCGCCTCCCACCTCATTGACCTATCTTGATACAAACTATTAGGACCAGAAGGACTGGCCAGCCTACAAACAACAACAGCCAAAACCATAACCACCCTTCACTCCGGTCTAATCAAATCCTACCTAGGCTCATTCGCCCTATCCATCCTTATTATCCTCATATCAACACAAAGGAAAAAACCAATGGCTCCCAATCTTCGTAAAAACCACCCACTACTAAAAATCATCAACGACTCCTTAATTGACCTGCCTACTCCATCAAACATCTCAACCTGATGAAACTTCGGCTCACTACTAGGACTATGCCTAATCATACAAATCATTACAGGCCTACTTCTAGCCACTCACTACACAGCAGACACCTCACTGGCCTTTGCCTCAGTAGCCCACATATGCCGAGACGTACAATTCGGCTGACTTATCCGAAACCTCCACGCAAACGGGGCCTCCTTCTTCTTCATCTGCATCTACCTACACATCGGACGAGGATTCTACTACGGATCCTACCTAAACAAAGAAACCTGAAACATCGGAGTAGTGCTACTATTAACACTAATAGCAACAGCCTTCGTAGGTTATGTCCTGCCCTGAGGACAAATATCATTCTGAGGGGCTACAGTAATCACAAACCTATTCTCGGCAATCCCATACATCGGCCAAACACTTGTAGAATGAGCATGAGGAGGATTCTCAGTGGACAACCCTACTCTAACTCGATTTTTCGCTCTACACTTTCTCCTCCCATTTGTCATCGCAGGGCTAACCCTAGTACATTTAACCTTACTCCACGAAACAGGATCAAACAACCCTCTAGGAATCCCCTCAGACTGCGATAAAATCCCATTCCACCCATACTACTCCACAAAAGATATTTTAGGATTTATCATACTACTCATCGTACTAGCCTCTTTAGCACTATTCTCCCCAAACCTTCTAGGAGACCCAGAAAACTTCACACCAGCCAACCCCCTAGCCACCCCACCACACATCAAGCCAGAATGATACTTCCTATTCGCTTACGCTATCCTTCGATCCATCCCAAACAAACTAGGAGGAGTACTAGCCCTGGCTGCCTCCGTCCTAGTACTATTCCTAATACCTCTGCTCCACACCTCCAAACTACGATCAATGACATTCCGACCACTATCACAAATCCTATTCTGAGCCCTAGTCGCCAACTTACTTGTCCTAACCTGAGTAGGAAGCCAACCAGTAGAACACCCCTTCATTATCATCGGACAACTAGCCTCACTATCCTACTTCACTATCATCCTAATCCTATTTCCCCTTGTCTCTATCCTAGAAAACAAAATACTCAAACTCTAGACTAACTCTAATAGTTTATAAAAACATTGGTCTTGTAAGCCAAAGATTGAAGACTACACCCCTTCTTAGAGTTTACCAAACCCAACATAAACAGCCTATCTCGCCCCATCTATCCTTCATCTTCCCCCCCCCCCTTCCCCCCCCGCACTGATTTCCAGTACTTTTTAGGGTATGTATGTCTTTGCATTACACTATCTACCACATCAGACATGGTATTAATGTAGGATACTCCACATATAGCCCAACTTCACAACCCCCCTAACTCAAACATCTTCTCCCATGAGATAATGTTCGGACCGTAACACCACCCGCAACATCCATACTTCAAGTACCCTTGAGCCCAAATGATCCTACCTACAGCAAAGCCGCAAGCGTCCCATAAGATCGATCACTGTTTTACCGTACTCAGCATCCTAGGAATGTACGACTAACGTCCAGTACACCTTTGAACCCTCGGAAGCCATAACTCCAGCCCACCTCCTAAAGCCGACTGCTCTTCCTACACCTGTCAAGTACTCCCAAGCCAGAGAACCTGGTTATCTATTAACCGTGTTTCTCACGAGAACCGAGCTACTCAACGTCAGTTATGCTTTCGTTTATTGTCTTCAGGGGCATACTTTCCCTCTTACCCTCGAGGCCCTCCTTGCACTTTTGCGCCACCGGTTGTAACTTCAGGACCATGACGACTATTAATCCTTCCTTCTTGCCCTTCACAGATACAGCTGCTGGGGATGGTCGCTCCTCATCCTTCTCGTTATCGCGGCATTTCCCTTCTTCTTTTCTTCTTTTTTTCTGGGGGGATCTTCAATAAGCCCTTCAAAGTGCGTAGCAGGTGATATCTTCCTCTTGACATGTCCATCACATGACCGCCGAACCCATTATGTCCTACTGCCCCAAATGTCATGGCCTAAGGATAAGCCCTACGCAAACTTGACACTGATGCACTTTGACCCCATTCATGGAACCCGCGCTATTTACCTACCAAGCACTGGATAATGAGATGGTTACGGGACATACTTACTTTATTTCCACTTTGCTGGAATTTAGACCTAATCATTCATTTTTCATCCGTTCATTTTTTTATCGTGTAATTTTTCACGCGTTTGACAAAACGACAAACTATATGTTACTACATTTGTCAAAACACTACACCATTCATTGCTTGCACAAACGTGACACAAATGCAACACGAACATGACAAGCACACATAAACGAAAACACCTCCCCTCATCAGAAAGAAAGGAATCAAACCTCCACCTCCAACTCCCAAAGCTGGTATTCTAAATTGAACTACTTTCTGAACCCCCTACTTTAAACCGCCCGAATTGCCCCCCGAGACAGCCCACGAACAAGCTCCAATACTACAAACAAAGTTAATAACAACCCCCACCCACCAACTAAGAACAACCCAACCCCTCAAGAATAAAACAAAGCTACACCACTAGAATCCAAACGAAACGAAGCTAACCCCCCACTATTAACCGTACCTCCGTCTACTAAAACCTCAAACACCCCGCTCGAAACGGATCCTACCACAATAACCAGACCCAAGCCTAACACATACCCAATCACCCCCAAATCAGCCCAAGCCTCAGGATAAGGATCCGCCGCCAACGAAACTGAATAAACAAACACCACCAACATACCACCTAAATAAACCATAACCAACACCAAAGACACAAAAGAAACACCCAAACTAACCAACCACCCACAACCAGCAACCGACCCAACAACCAATCCAAGAACCCCATAATAAGGAGAAGGATTAGACGCAACCGCCAATCCACCCAAAACGAAACACAGACTTAAAAATAGAACAAACTTTATCATAAGTTCCCACCTGGGCTTTAACCAGGACCTTCGACCTGAAAAATCGCCGTTGATAAAGTTCAACTACAGGAACACATCCCTTTATTTACCCACACAACCCCCTTTTTCTCCCCTACCTCCATCACTTTTTATCTTTTATATCTTCTCTTTTTACTTTCTTTCTTTTTTTTCCCCCCCCCCCCTTCCCCCCCCCGCACTGATTTCCAGTACTTTTTAGGGTATGTGTGTCTTTGCATTACACTATCTACCACATCAGACATGGTATTAATGTAGGATACTCCACATATAGCCCAACTTCACAACCCCCCTAACTCAAACATCTTCTCCCATGAGATAATGTTCGGACCGTAACACCACCCGCAACATCCATACTTCAAGTACCCTTGAGCCCAAATGATCCTACCTACAGCAAAGCCGCAAGCGTCCCATAAGATCGATCACTGTTTTACCGTACTCAGCATCCTAGGAATGTACGACTAACGTCCAGTACACCTTTGAACCCTCGGAAGCCATAACTCCAGCCCACCTCCTAAAGCCGACTGCTCTTCCTACACCTGTCAAGTACTCCCAAGCCAGAGAACCTGGTTATCTATTAACCGTGTTTCTCACGAGAACCGAGCTACTCAACGTCAGTTATGCTTTCGTTTATTGTCTTCAGGGGCATACTTTCCCTCTTACCCTCGAGGCCCTCCTTGCACTTTTGCGCCACCGGTTGTAACTTCAGGACCATGACGACTATTAATCCTTCCTTCTTGCCCTTCACAGATACAGCTGCTGGGGATGGTCGCTCCTCATCCTTCTCGTTATCGCGGCATTTCCCTTCTTCTTTTCTTCTTTTTTTCTGGGGGGATCTTCAATAAGCCCTTCAAAGTGCGTAGCAGGTGATATCTTCCTCTTGACATGTCCATCACATGACCGCCGAACCCATTATGTCCTACTGCCCCAAATGTCATGGCCTAAGGATAAGCCCTACGCAAACTTGACACTGATGCACTTTGACCCCATTCATGGAACCCGCGCTATTTACCTACCAAGCACTGGATAATGAGATGGTTACGGGACATACTTACTTTATTTCCACTTTGCTGGAATTTAGACCTAATCATTCATTTTTCATCCGTTCATTTTTTTATCGTGTAATTTTTCACGCGTTTGACAAAACGACAAACTATATGTTACTACATTTGTCAAAACACTACACCATTCATTGCTTGCACAAACGTGACAAGCACACAAGACAAACAAAAACAAAAACAAAAACAAAAACAAAAACAAAAACAAAAACAAAAACAAAAACAAAAACAAAAACAAAAACAAAAACAAAAACAAAAACAAAAACAAAAACAAAAACAAACAAAAACAAAAACAAAAACAAAAACAAAAACAAAAACAAAAACAAAAACAAAAACAAAAACAAAAACAAAAACAAAAACAAAAACAAAAACAAAAACAAAAACAAAAGTCCCTGTAGCTTAAATCAAAGCATGACACTGAAGATGTCAAGACGGATGCCACACGCACCCAAGGACA